TTTAAATATTTAAATTTATTTTGAATTAGATTAGATTAATTGGTTATAACTAATTAAACATTCCTCGTTTTTCATTCATAAAGGAGGAAGTTAATAAAAAAAAGAGGGGATATGGCGAAATCGGTAGACGCTACGGACTTAATTGAATTGAGCCTTAGTATGGAAACTTGCTAAGTGATAACTTTCAAATTCAGAGAAACCCCGGAATTAAGAAAAAGGGCAATCCTGAGCCAAATCCTATTTTATCAAAACAAAGTTTAGAAAACGAAAAGTGGATAGGTGCAGAGACTCAATGGAAGTTGTTCTAACAAACAGAGTTGATTGCGCTGGTAGAGAAATCTTTCCATTGTAACTTCAGAAAGGATGAAGGATAAACGTATCTATTGAATACTATATAAACTCATTAATAATGACCCGAACCTATATCTGTTTTTTGAATATTAAAAAGAGAAGAATTGGTGCGAATTTCTTCTATATTGAATAAAGAATATTCATTCATAAAATCATTCACTCCATAGTCTGATAAATCTTTTAAAGAACTGATTAATCAGACGAGAATAAAGATAGAGTCCCATTCTACATGTCAATACATGTCAATACTGGCAACAATTAAATTTATAGTAAGAGGAAAATCCGTCGATTTTTAAAATCGTGAGGGTTCAAGTCCCTCTATCCCCCAAAAGCCCATTTAACTACCAATAACTACCAAAAAAAATATTTATCCTCTACCTCCGTTTTTGTTATTCGTTAATGGTTCCCAATTTTTATTCTTTTTGACAAAAAGTATTGGGGCGTAAAAATACATTTGAGCATAAATAACTTTTTCTTAACACATGTGATATAAAATAACACTCAAATTAAGCAAGGAATTCCTATTTGAATCATTCATATTCAATAACATTACTCATACTGAAACTTATAAAGTCGTCTTTTTGAAGATCCAAGAAATTGCAGGACTTGGGGAAACTTTATAATCTTCCCCTGTTATCTTTAATTGACATATATCCTAGCCATCAAATAAATTAAGGATGGGATCCTTAATTTAGAATGGTCGGGATAGCTCAGTTGGTAGAGCAGAGGACTGAAAATTCTCGTGTCACCAGTTCAAATCTGGTTCCTGGCACATGTTTAATTTGGATGAGGTATTTTAAAAGAATAGAACCATGAGATCTTTTTGTCATTTTTTATTCATAATTTAAAATAAAACCAGTATTTAAATTAAAGAGAATGAATAAGTATTTCCATCTCAGAATTTCAAAAATTTTAATCTACGAAGAAAAGCTTATTTTATATTGTTAACTTTTATTGACTAAAAAAGAGATTAGTTTTTTAAAAAACTTTAGTTTGTCCACAAATTAATTGAGTTATTCCCTCGATCGTGAATAACTCTTTAGAGTTTTTACCAGGCTCAGTCGTGATTTTTATTTTTAAAAAGAATATCACTAGTTTATCCACGATTGGAAAAGGCTTGATTCGATCTCTTGAAATATGTTTTTCTTTTAGTTTTATGTTCTGCTTTAAACAATACCTGTAAATGAGTTTCTAGGAAAAATTTGGTTTCGATGAACTAATAGGTTAGTTACAAGTAACAAACAAGAATTAATAAATGGAAATTATACAATATAAGACTTTAGGGCTATACGGACTCGAACCGTAAACCTTCTCGGTAAAATAAATTAAACTTATTATTATCAATCAGCTAATCAGCCATATTTTTATTGACCAAAAATTAAGATAAAGAAATGGCTCCAGGCGCTCTGATTCATTATTTTCTGATCAAGGAGTACTACCAAAGTGTTTCAAGGGTGGAAGTGTTTTATCTTGACATAGGTCTGCTTCTGACCTATATCGTTTTAAGTTAAATGAAGTTTCTATCGTTCAGCTTAAAAAATAAAATATGAAACTTCATATACCTTAAAGTTCATCGGACGAAAAGAAATTTTTTGAGGACCTTATACTCAATACTCATTATGCCTAGCATTGAATAAACGGGTATTCACCCTATCAATATCTCAAATCAACGATGGGTTTGCTTGGTACCTAAATGGGGTACCCCAATCGGACTTAATTCTTTGTCAGGCTATTTATTGTTTTCTCAAAGTTATAGAATAAGACATTGATTTCTCAATAAGATACTTTTTATGGATTATATGATGGATTCTCCTAGAAAACATTGGCGCACGAGGTGTTCTACCAACTGAGCTATAACCCTTAATGCTCGTGATGCATATTTTATCATGTATATAATTTGTTGTCAATATGAATATTCTATGATTCAAGATCCTAAATTTTTTAGTGATATTACTTATATTATTATTGTTTATAAGGAAAATATATAATATTTATAATCCATTGGTGGTATGGTTACCTTTGGTTTTCTTTGGGATGATAAATAACCTACTTAACTCAGTGGTTAGAGTATTGCTTTCATATGGCGAGAGTCATTGGTTCAAATCCAATAGTAGGTAAAACTTATTAGATACCGTAGCTAATGGTATCTAATAAGTTTTTTGCCCACTCTCTTCTATTTATATATATTTTATTAAATTATATATATAAAATTTCCTTTTTTAATTGCGTTGTATCAAATTTGGATTTACTCGACAGAATCAAATTTAAATAGGGTTTCGAAATAGAACTTATTTTGATTATTTGAACGCACCAATTAGTTATGAAATCGCATTGACAGCTGCCAGTCTTGTCCTAGCTCGTTGAAGAGCTAGATTTGCCTCAATTCTTTCTCTCTTTCCTTTAGCTTTTCTCAAATTAGCTTCCGCTATTTCAAGAGTTTGCTGAGCTTCTTGTGGATCAATATTACCATCCTTTTCTGCATCATTTACTAAAACAGTGATCTCATTATTATCTATTATAACAAAACCACCCATTAGGGCCATCATTAACCATTGGTCCTTAAGTCGTATTCGCAAAAGTCCTATATCTACAGCTGTAACAATAGGAGCATGGTTTGGTAATACACCAATTTTACCACCATTCGTAGATAAAATGATTTCTTTTACTTCTGAATCCAAAACAATTCGATTAGGGGTCAGTACACAAAGATTTAAGATCATTTCTTCAGATTACTCTCCAAAAAATTATAAGTTCATAGCTTTCGCAATAGCTTCATCGATATTACCTACTAAATAAAAGGCCTGTTCAGGAAGATTATCTAATTCTCCGGAAAGAATCAATTGAAACCCTCTAATGGTTTCTGCTAGACCAACATATTTTCCGGGAGAACCGGTAAATACTTCGGCTACAAAAAGGGGTTGTGATAAGAAACGCTCAATTTTTCGCGCTCTTGCTACGGTTAAATGATCCTCCTCGGATAATTCATCCAACCCAAGGATAGCTATAATATCTTGAAGCTCTTTATAACGTTGTAAAGTTTGCTTAACTCTTTGCGCAGTTTCATAATGTTCCTTACCAACAATCCGGGGTTGAAGCATGGTTGAAGTTGAATCTAAAGGATCTACTGATGGATAGATCCCTTTGGCAGTTAATCTTCTTGATAATACCGTAGTAGCATCTAAATGTGCAAATGTCGTAGCAGGGGCCGGATCGGTCAAATCGTCTGCAGGTACATAAACTGCTTGAATAGAAGTTATAGATCCTTCTTTTGTAGAAGTAATTCTTTCCTGTAAAGAGCCCATTTCGGTATTCAGGGTGGGTTGATAACCGACGGCGGAAGGCATTCTACCTAATAAGGCTGATACTTCAGATCCTGCTTGAACGAAACGGAAAATATTGTCTATAAATAGAAGTACGTCTTGTTTATTAACATCTCGGAAATATTCCGCCATCGTCAAAGCAGTCAAACCAACTCGCATACGAGCTCCCGGTGGTTCATTCATCTGGCCGTAAACTAGAGCCACTTTTGATTCTGAAATATTTTCTTCATTAATCACTCCAGATTTTTTCATTTCCATATAAAGATCATTTCCTTCACGAGTACGTTCACCCACTCCGCCAAATACAGATATGCCCCTATGGGTTTTGGCAATATTGTTAATCAATTCCATAATTAGTACCGTTTTACCAACTCCAGCTCCTCCAAATAGTCCTACTTTTCCCCCACGCCGATAAGGTGCTAAAAGATCTACTACTTTAATTCCTGTTTCAAAAATAGATAATTTTGTATCTAGCTGTATAAAGGCAGGCGCAGATCGATGAATAGGAAATGTTATACGAGTATCTACAGGACCTAAATTATCAATAGGCTCTCCAAGCACGTTGAAAATTCGTCCCAGAGTTGCCTCGCCGACCGGAACACTTAGAGGAGCTTCCATATCAATCACTTCCATTCCTCTCATCAGACCATCTGTAGCACTCATAGATAGAGCTCTAACTCGATTATTTCCTAATAATTGCTGTACTTCACAAGTTACATTAATTGGTTGACCAGCAGTATCTCGGCCGTTAACTACTAGAGCGTTATAAATATTAGGCATCTTACCCGGCGAGAAGGCTACATCTAGTACCGGACCGATGATTTGGACGATACGCCCCATATTTTTTTTTTCAAGCGTGGACACCTCAGAACCAAAAATAGTAGGATTAATTCTCATAATAATAAAAAATAAAAATATGTCGATAATTTTTTGGTAAAAATTATCGAAGTCAAAATAAATGTCCGATAACATGTTAATAAGTTAATTCAAGGTGCCATCCAATCGAATCCAATTCAATTTTTTGCTTATTCAATGAATTAGTAAGCTCAATTTAATTCTTTTGAAAATCTTCCATCTATATTATATAAAATATTCTATGTTCTTGGAATTTGAATTCGAACTCTATTTATATTACGAATTACGATTCATTGTTTTTATTTTATTAGCTCTTCTCTTATTGACTCTTATTATTTTTTTGATTTCCGCATATTAGTTTATATCTATAAGCCTATTCTTTTATTTTTTATACCCTTATTCATAGATAAATGGCGCTTATTTTCACATTTAAGATTTACATATACAACATATAGCACTATCAAGAGCGAATTT